TCCATTTCTTCGACTAGTACCGATTCGATTGATGGGAGAGAGGCATATGTGGATTAGTACAATTATTATATTATTAGCATCAGATTCAGGATTCCACGGGATACCGTACTGTACTGGGTCTGGCTTTTTCAATTACTCCCGATCTGTGAAATATGAAATAGAGTAGAGTATTGTATGTTTCCCGGGAGTACATACATAAATGGAATTTGTACAATATAAAATAAATTGAACATAGTTACTGTGTATAGAATAGTATAGAATACTTTTTTTTTAAGATTAAAATAAAATCCTTTTCGGGCCCTATTTTGTGTAACCTCAATTTCAAATTTTACTAATTTGAAATAATCTATCTCATTCAAATTTCGCATTGAGCTTTTGATATATGCGTCCCATTACTAATCCAATGAAAGAGGATATTCAAAAAATAAAGATCAAACAAGGATCACTTTTTTATTAGCGAGGTAATGAATTTTTTTTTTTTTTTTTTATATTTTATAAGGGTTTTTCCTTGAAAGAACAAACTTTTTAAATTTATATATAAATATATAAAAAAATAGTTAATTTGATGGAATATTCGATTTTTTTATACCGGAATTTGTACTCGTCTTTATCATACTTCTTTTGTTTTCCAAGAAGATTGTCTCATTAAAAAAAGGAGTTTATAACTTAGCTCCTTCCTTTTTTTTCATTGAGCTTCTATTGTTTTTCATTGAGCTTCTATTGTTTGTTGGGGTTTGTTTAGAACCAATGGTAAGTGGAAAGGCGGTTAGATGATACTTCATCAGATGATTGTACAAAGAGGGCGGTAGGTTATAGAAAAGAAAGAATGGAAAAGAATGATAAATAAATAAAGGAATTATTGATTGTATCGGGAATCAAATTTTGAGTTCAGTATGGATAAAAGATCGTCCTATGTTATACTATTCAATTCTTGACGATGAATCTATTTGATAGCTCCGATATTGTTATTCATGATATTGATCCGATTCGATATCATCGAGATGTAATGCATCCCATTGAATTTACAGGCGAAAGATTTATTATCTCTATGGGATTAACTCCCGAGTTATTGCGAATTAAAGAAAAATTAAACAATGAGATTATGGAAGTAAATATTCTCGCATTTATTGCTACTGCACTGTTTATTCTAGTTCCTACTGCTTTTTTACTTATAATATACGTAAAAACAGTCAGCCAAGGTGATTAATTTGAATTAAACTTGATTTTTTATTTCTTATCAATAATTGCAGAGAAGAAAAGGATAAAAATTTCGCGTCTTAAATGAAATGGGCAGACTAGAATCAGTCGTATTCTATGAGATACGATAGTATGGTAGAAAGATTCAGATATTTCTTTCTACCATACTATCTAGTATTGTTATTGTAGTGTATAAAGTTGTATTGTAATGCGGGTTAATTTAATATAGATTAATATAGATCAATCTACAATAGTATCATCATATTCCTTTTCTATATATATAGAAATCGATTTAATTACGTATATAGTGATAATGTATATTATATAGTATCCCAATTCTATTTCTTTGCTTTATCTATTTGTATTTAATTTGTGTTGATTTCAATTAAATTAATTTGAAATAATCGAATTAAATTAATTTGAAATAATCGAAAGCGACTTTTACGATTAGAATTCCTAGATTTCTGATTATTTTCAATATGAATCCCGATCGAAAGAATCAATGACTTCTTCGGATTTCGAAAAGGATTAGTAAAACCCGTCGACTTTTAACGTTTGAACCACGATATGAAATGGGTTCAATAAAACAAGCAAAACATAAATAAAATTTCTAAAATAGTAAAACTAAAACAAGCGGCGCAATATGTGACTCGCCCAAGACAATATTTTAGGATGTGCAGTATCTCGTTAGACAACTACTATGTTGTTTCCCAATGTGTATCCACGTAATGGAATAACCGAATTGTTTTCTCTTTGATCTTTGAACAGTAAAGAGGTAAACAAAATAAAAAAAAGTTCCGTTCTTCCTCATGGTCCATATCTAACTTTGGTAAGAGTCAGTTCATCGAAATAGAAAATTTATGAAGAATTCAGTTGGAATAAATTTCCTACCATTTGTATTCCTTTTACTTTTTTTACTTTCAAAATACGAACACGGAAATAATTGAAATATTTCTTTGATTGAAAGAGTATTCTTCATATATATTTATTATTCATAGAATACATTACTCAACTAAAATCCAAGAGAATTTCGAAATGAAGATATTTTTCATTTCTATTTCAATTTAAAAATAAAATTTTAAATTGAAATAGTGAAATTTTAAATAAAAAAAACTTTGCCGAACGATCTATAAAAAAAGTGATACTGTTTAGTTCCTAAACTCAATTAGTAGTACTTCTAGAGTCCACTCCTTCCCCATACTACTAGTGAAAGGGAAAATGTAAAGACTACCATTAAAGCAGCCCAAGCGAGATTTACTATATCCATGTGAATTATGTCCTCTATCTCTATGAAGGAATTTTT